TATCCCTATCCTTTCTCTCTCTACGAAAGAATTTCCTCTACTCTTGTTACCTAATCTAATTCCGATGCAAGGGGAATTTTTTGAAAAGCTAATTGGCTTTATTGTCGCAGTTAATTCATTAATAAAGCTATTCATTCCTTGACTTGCTTCCAGCCGATTCTTGCAGCGTATTCTTGCACGCTACGCCCCTTCGGGTTAACTAAGATTAAAGGAAATCGGAAAGATGAAAGATTTTCTGTTTCAGTGAACATCACCGCTCAAAAGAGAACCTAGAGAACTCCTTGAAGACTTTCCGTGACATCAGGACAGGCAGAAATTCAATCCTCCGTGTCCCAATCTTGCTCTAGGGCCTTTCTTTCATAGCGTCCCATAGGGCCCAGTAGAAATTCCCACTCTGAACCCTCCTCTTTCACGGCGCCAAATCCATCCAGCAAAAGATGGATCGAATTGGACTCCTTTTGGCGAATTCCATTGACACTTGATAACACATCATAGACTGCACTCTCCAAACCCTCACCCACCAAAGCCCTTTGACAAAGCCTCACTTCCAAGAAGCGAACTTTTGACTCCGCAGAGTTTGAGTTTGTCATCAGCACTGGCCAAGATAAAGAATCCAGAACATGGGGAGAGCCGCTTCTGTGAAGAGTAAACTGCCCACCGAAGTTGGCTGCATTAAAGAAGCTATAGCCCTCATGAAAGAAAGCAAATGCAAGCGGCCTCTTACCTTTCGCAAGAGGGATTCTCGCGTAATTCAAGAAAGATAGGTGCTTCCCAGAGCTGTCTTATCTGTCTTAAAAACGAGCTACAAGGGAGCCCTCATCCACCCCACCCATAGGCGCAAAAAGAGAGCCTTTCCAGCATCTCGGGAATTGTTTGCTTATTCTTATCCTTGACGTTCTCTCCGCTCGGTAAAGGAATGACTATTGCTGGGGCCGGATTTTTCGTTCTGAATTTACCACTGACATCGAGTGTTAAGTTTATTTGATTACCTGCCTTCCACTTCAGTACTCCTTCGGTAGTCCTTCGGGATTCCTAAGGCCCGGGGAAGAGGAGTTCACTTCCGGCAGCACTCTACTTCCTAATGCGGAAAGAAAGAGGAAGACGCGGAATCTAAAGCTTCAGCTAGAATAGCCCTTCCCTGTCTTTATGGTTCGCCGGCTTTTCGTTTTAGAGGTTACCTCCAGCACCTTGCTTTCTCCGGCGATCTAGACAAAATCTCGCGCGTTGTCGTACACGACCTCATCAGAGAGTCTTCCGTTTCATTTTTATAGAAGAAACCTTCAGTCGAAGTGCCGCAGAGCTCATTGTTTAACGTGACGTAAACACCTCCTTAACTTTCTTAGCGAGACGCACGAGCAAGACGGCAGAGCAAAGGCTAGCCGCTTTTTTCTCTTTCTTGCCAAGCGGCCTCATTCGGGTCCTACAGTAAGGGAAGAGGTAAGGTAGCGCCTACTAGAGCAGAAAGTCGCCTTCCAACCCCCCGTTTGGTGGCCTCCTTCCTTAGTAAGAGAGGGCGTCAGCTCCCTTCTCCTTGAACTCTGAAACCTTCTCTGGATTTAGGAGTAAAATAACCCGGTATTCTCCGATCGGACGGAGAAAAATGGTAACTAGTCTTTACCTTTAATATTTCTATCCTTTAATACGGATACCTTACTATTAAGCTATTTCGATGTGTCGGTGGGGAAGGAAGAACTATTGGGATAGAGTTTCTTGTTTAAGTGATCCGGAAAGGGTTTACTACCATTTTCGCTCTGTTTCTAGCGCGCTAAGTGAAGAGGCAGAAAGAAAGCAAACAAAAAGGTAGCAGAAAGACTTCCATGAGTGCTTTCACGAGATGAATAACAAAAATGTCTGGGCTTTGATGAAAGAGCGAGATTAGCTCCATTAGTCCCATTCTTGTATTTGATGTTCCACTCGTGTACCAAACAAATCATAATTGAAAGACGAAGCGATCGATCAGTTGAGATAGATTGGAAAGTACTTGAAGAGAAGAGTTTACAAGCAGTATAAGTAAGGTACGCAAGTAGTTAATCATATTGCTTGTTACCGCTCCAAAGTCATTGATATCCATTTCTTATGCCAAAAAGACGTGCTTTCCTAAAACCTTTTCTAACTAATTCAATCTTTAAGTCATCGAACTCGAAGTAAAGGAAAGAAGGTTTGGCACTTCCTACAGTCATTTAAATAAGAGGTGCTTCTTGCATCTTAGCTAATTCAACTAGTTCATTGATCCGACCGAAAATGACTCTTTTTCCCTTAGCCTTTAAACTTCAAGCTGTCAACAGCCTTTATAGTCAAAAAGTCAGGATTTCTAGACTGGCATCTTAGAATCTTAGAATAAAGGAATCGAACCGGAAAGCTTTGATGCGAGGAAAGTCAGTCCATCTGCACTATAAAGAAAGACGGATTCTCTCTCTTCTGCGTATCGCTTTATATAAGCTCAAGTGAGTGAACCGAACCAATGCAAGAAAGAGGGATCATAATAGAAGACTCACTCTATTCTCTTTCCCAAAGTTGAATGCAAAATGACTTAATAAAGATCAAACCTCAGTGCCAAAGCCTGGCTGCCTCTGACTTTATTGAATGCTGAAAAGCAGAGTTGAAAAGACTATCTCTGTATGAAAAAGAGTTAGACTTGACTGACTGAGAGAGGGATCCCTTGAAAGGGCTATTAACATCAGTCCTGAATCGAGGAAGTTCCCATGCAACTAGTCTAGCTCTCCCCTTAAAAAGAGTCTCCATCGGCTCAGAACTAAATATCTCATCCAGCTATCAACCCGAGAAGGACGGCCAGACAGAACGCTTCAACGGGCTACCTTTAAGAGTAGAGTACCTACGCCATTTCGTCATCGCTAGACAGAAAAAGGGGGCGCAGCTACTTGACATAGCCCAGTTCTTTTTCAATTCAAAGAAGAGTGCCAGCTCTAACCAGAGCCCCTTTGAGGTTGTTACTGGCCGACAAGCCCTTCTACCTCACCTCACAGCCATATAGAGGGACCGAAGGCCTAGCACTTCACCAAAGAAAGAGTGGAAGCAGAATGCTTAAGTTGGCAGAGCTTATCTATAGAAGGCTTCCAAGCGAATGAAGAAGTGGGCAGATCAGAACAGAAGGCCGCTGCAGTTCAATCTTGGGGGATCTCTAATGGCCCGAACAACTCAGATTCCTCAGAAAGAGGAACAAGACGTCTAGTGCGAAAGTATGAAGGCCCAGTCCCAGTCATCGCCAAAGTCGGCAAAGCGTCCTAAAAAGTCTAACCTCCAGCCTGGATGAAAGTGCACCCGGTCTTTCACGTCAGCAACGTGAAGCCCTACCATACAGATCCATAAGATGCAGCACGGAACCAGCCAACCAGACCAGCCATCAGCATCAACAAACCCGAAAGAAAGGAAGTTGAAGAGATCCTGGCAGAAAGAGTGGTGAAGAAGAGCACTGCAGCAGGAGTACCTCGTCAAGTGGAAGGGCCTGGGAGAAGGTGAAATTCGATTAAGACTGGCTGGCTTACTCCGGCATTACGAAAATAACTTAACTGGCTTGCTTGTACTCAAGTCAAGTAAAGGATTGCTACTAGCTCGCGGGAAGGACTCTTTCTTTCCCAAGGCAAACAGGAGTGAAGAATTAAAAAGGGCAAGCAGGTAAGATATTTCATTTGAAACTTTGCTTAGTCTTATATGGTCATTTTTTTTCTTCTTACTCTATTAGAGTCTGGGAGGATCTTTACTCTGTCTCATATGCTAAGGTGTATCCCTCTAAAAGAGTAAGGGAAGGTTCGAAAGAGCAAGATCATAGTGAGTGTCTTTTTAATATATATCCTCTTTGCTTGCAGCGAGTGGGAGTTCGCTTAATCCTGTAAGAGTGCCATCTAGTTTCAGTCCTAAGCACTGGCGCAAGGGATAGACAATAAAGCTAGGGCAAGCAAGCCAGTGTAATCTGTATAGCCTTTACCTTCTAAAAAATAGACAGTTTCTTCCCTCATAGAATATGCTTTCTTTGCATTCCTCCTATTGGTATTGTATCCATCCTATTTACATTCCTTCTGCCTTCCCCTGACTGAATCCCCATTCCTCTTTTTTTTTATAAGCGAATGGAAAGTGCTAGTTCCCAGCCACCTAGAGGGAGTTCCGGCTTGCTTCGCATAGGCTACACAAGCCCCAGTGGGAAGAGGAATTTCTTTTCGAATCTAATGATAAGCTCCTTTAATAGCCCTCCCAGTAGTTGTAGTCCCTTAGGCAAGTAGGGATTATAGGCAAGCAGAAGGATAAGAGAGAGATATATTTCTTTTTCCCTTGTGTCAGTGTTAATAAGCCAGTGTGATAGCATTGTTTAGGGCTTTCTTTTTTCGGAGTTGTAGTTCTCTTTTCTTTGCTGTCGGTCCAGCCATTGAGGGTTCAAGTCCGTCCTACAGCCAGTTTCCGTGTTAAATATAAAGGAAGGAATCGAGCGAGTGTAAGTGAAGTGCTTCGCTTGTTACGTTAAAGCAAGTACATATGAAAGCCTTTGAGAATCTTCTTCCAGTACATCAAAACAGTGAAAGCCAGCAGTCGTAGGGTAATTGATCTAGTTTAGTCCTGTAGAATCAATTTTCTTATTAGCTTAATAGAAGATCTTATACTCAGGGAAGACAAGTATTAAGATGGGAATGAAATTAGCTTAGTAGATACTAAGGGGATTTCGAGCCTGCAAAAATCTATGTGAACAACTATGGGCCCTTATTTAGCGATTACTACGGATCGATTGCTAAGAGCACTTTTAGATCAGCTAGCTTCGTATACTTATTCTATTCTAAGAGAGTGGATCTCCTGAGTCTTCTTCTTAAGTACGTCCCGCTTGTGGCAATGTCAGTGTTTGCGGTTTCCTTTTTTGGTGGGCCATATGAAGAAAGAGGTCCAGTCAAGCTTCTTTCTCCTGCAGGCCTGAATTTATAGTTCTCTAGTGGAGGTGAGCCAGTGACAGTGCCGGGGGAAGATCAAGATTTTGAGTCCCCTTTTTCAATTAGTAATCGCCCTTTTATAATCGAGTATGAAGTCCGCCCGGAGCCTGAAGTGCTCGCTACGCACCTTGGTAGGTCAGCCGTTGACGAGACTGAGTTTAGGGCAAGTTCTTTTTTTTGAAGCCTTTTAATCATTTACCCAGGCAAGCAAGGAGTGTAGGCTTGCTTCGCATAGGCTACACAAGCCAGGGGAGGAATTTCGAAATAAAGTTTCTAGTAAGCTAGGGCTTAGTAAGCAAATCAAAGGAGTCCGCTGGGGCAAGTCAAGTGACTTTTTAGCAGTCTTGATTAAGCAGTCTCAGCGAGGTTAAGCGCTAGGTAAAAGGCAGCTAGGGCTCAAGTTGAGTTTCTTAGCAAGTCATCAGACAGAAAAGGTTAGGGCAGCTGGAGAATTAGTTTACGTGCAAGCATCTCTTGTCAAAGGAGAATCTCTTCCAGTCTATCCAATTGCATAAGGCCATCCGGTTCTAGCATCGAATGGGAGTTCTCTTTCTTAGGGGCTCTTCCCACTTTCGAGTTTCCTAATATGTGTTTAAGAAGTCCATAAGATTAAGATCTTATATCAGTACTACTAGCGAGCTAACATGCTAACAGTCTTTCAAACTGGTCTTTATTAAGCTTAACCTAGCATAATAACTAAATAACTCAAAGGCTGAGAAGACTAGCAGTTCTACTAATAGGATAAGAGTGAGTGGGCAAAGGCTATTATTATCATTCCTTCCCTTGATCTGACAGTGCTAAGTAAGAATGGCCTAAAGAACATTACCAGTAATCCGAGGCAAGCGCATAATAGGACTAAGAATAAGAAAGTTCCAACTCTTACTAAGGCTAACTACTCTTTCGAAATTCCTAACGTGGAAAAGGTGTCTACTATGTTTACCTTTTCTAACAGAAAGACCAGCTCTCCCCTCCCTTTAGTCTAAATATCTAGAGAATTTGCCAGCCCCAGCCAATGGGTATCTTTAGCAAAATCAGTAGTCTTTCAAGCGATAAGAAACCTACGCTCTTTTATTTGATATTTGAAGCCAGTTCAATTTCCCATTGATCCTCTTGCAGAAGAAAAGCTAAACCCATCTAGCTCTAGTAGTACATAGAGTGAGCGAGCAAACGAAATTGGAGTTATAAGCTAAGCCCCTTATTTAAATGTCAATGTCATGCCAGCCGAGCCAGTAGACGTTAAGGTAAGCAAGCTCTTCCTGTTGCAGTGTCTTTTGTAGTCTCTGGGAGTTCTTTTCCAGCCTTTACAATTGAAATTGATAGAACAGAAAGTGCTTTTATTTACATTAATTATAGGAAACTTGGATAGTGCTCTTGAAACTAGGCCTATTGGGGGAGTAGGAGGCTTTCCTATAGCCGTTGAGAGTGAAGACATTGGAGTGCTTCGTAGGCAGGGCTTTCTCTGAGGTTGAAGGCTGACGAGCAAGAAAAGAGGTAGATCTTATTGAAAAAGGCTAGTTTTCAATCATTGATTCAGCCGAGATAATAGGAAAAGAGAAAAGAAGTAGGATCCATTTTCCTTTCGAGCCTGTCCTTGATCTCCCTGCCCTACGGTGAAAGGGAAAGGTCAAAAGCCGATATTTCACTAGGGGTAGTTGTTTCCCTGGCTTGTGTAGCCTATGCGAAGCAAGCCTACACTGGGTTAGAGAGATGTCTTTTCTACGGTGTAAGAGGTCTTTGCTTTGGATAGGGCCTTTCATAAAGCGGTGTATAAGGCGGCGGCTAAGGTATATATAGGAGAGAAGGGAGATATAGGGCTTGCTTTCTATAGCTTTCGTTTCGTGTATACCCTCGCGTATACTCTCGGGGAGATATCATTAGGGGAAGGAGTCTCTCACGCTATAAGGATTCAAGCTATTTTACCAGGCACCACGGAAGAAGAATTTTTTGCCAAGGCAGGTCCATTTTTTCTATTAGAGTCCCCTTCAATGTCAATGAATGATAAGCCTTTTCCAATATCCAATAGCAGAACAGATTTAAGTCCATCCCCAGCTTTTCTTTTAAGAAAGCAGCTATATTATATTATCATCCCCTTTATTTCGAGAAAAAAACCATATAGTTTGAGTTCTATCTCGTCCTAAGGCCAGTTCTATTCCCAGCTATCTAGTTTAAGTTCCGGTTTCATTACATTCAGTAGGAGTTTTCTTCAAGCCAGTAGCAGAAAGATCCGCTTTGATAGACATAGACGCAGGAGAAGAGGCAGCAGAACATCTGCGCAAGTCAAATTCTGTGAGAAAGGCAGTTCTCTTCGATGAATTTCTAGGCGAGACGAAGACGGTCCGTCGTCCCTTCCAGCTAGTTTCTAGTCCAATACCTGTACTCGCATATAGCCCTGGCTAAGATATAATAATGAATAATAAGAAAAGACTTTTTTATAGGAGTAGGTCTTCCCAGCATTAAGCATATCTGATTTCAAGCCGAGTTCTTTCAAGCAAATTTCTTTACAGGCAGTTGCTGTTCTAAAGTAAAGGTTTCAGTCGTCCTATCCTAATTCCCAATCATGCATTTAGAGTGAGAAGGGCATCTAGCTCTAGTCCTTCCGCCAGAGAGCGAGAAAGCGGGAGAGTTGTCAGCGGTGAGCTTCGATATCGGACCAGGGAAGGGATCTCTTTATCTTTTCTTTATAACATGTTTTGCCATTGATCTTTCTTTTCCTTAAGACTCAAAATAAGATTCAGGACTCGATTTTACAGGTAGGGATAGGTAAAGAGCTCAGTCTAGGGCAGCAGGATAAACATAAAGCTTTGTATAGCTAGTTCGTTTTCAACCCTTTACAGCTGTTGCAAGCTAGGAAGTAAAATAGGCAAAGAATTAGTCTTTTTCACCCCTGTCAAAAGCAGGTGTGCGGGCTAGTCATTGAGTCTAGTATAATGTCATAGCGAAAATCCATAGGGCCCTGTCGTTTATGCACCAGCTCGCTCCTCAAGTGGAAGCAAGCAAAGGTTTGACATCTTAGATGTGCTTTTCTCAGCTAAGTAAGGGCCAGAGGAATCCCTTTCATGTGGTAAGCGCTTCCCTTTCTTTCAGGCAGTGGTGAGTGATTAGACAAGGAGATCCGTTAAGTAAGTGTTAAAGATGTTCTCATCTTTAACATACAATGATCAATCCAATTAAAGAGTTCTCTTTGAACTAACTGCTGGGGATACTTTCCTATCATTCTTTCGATCCAAGTTTACGATATACGATAAGCAAGCCAAACTTAGTAAGATCTGATGGCATATCTGTGATCTAAAAGTAAGAAAGATAGTTCTGTTGAATGCTTATCCCTGTTACATATAAAAAATACGGATATTTTCACTATATCTTCATGTGCTTACAACCAGTGGGATAGATGCAATTATTCACTCACTACCTGCGCATAGAGCCAGACTAGATAATCATAAAGAGCCTCTTGCTGTCCTTCGCCCTGAGAGTACCCTCGTTCCTCGTTATGCCTTCTGCTCTGCTTGCGATACATTTGTTTTGATGAGAATTTTTGGTATGTGTGTAAGATTGGGCCTTCCCGCGGGTTATAAGTTTCCGATGCCTGATCTACAACTATTATCTGGCTACTGAAATAAAGTACTCCTAGTGGCTAACATTCCTTTCGATTCCAGCCTTCCTTCTCCTTTCAGTGCCTATCCGAAAGAGAAGATGCGCTACTAATGCGGCTCAACCCCCCAGCCAATACTCGCAACTGGTCGCACTAAGGAACAATGACTACTGACTACTTTGGCTTAAGGCTAGATAAAGACATTGGGTGTAATCGCTCTGGTTCGCTCAGATCCTGCTCTCTTTATTGAGTTGGCTTCTCTGGAGGATCTTCGCTTTGTCTAGACAGCAGTACAAGCAGTCTCCCTGTTGGAAGACCTATTTTCCATTTCAGAACCTTTTTCTTTATATGAACTATATCCACTACACAGACTTTCCGATACAGAAAGAGAAAGAAAGAAATTCGCTTACCAAAAGAATTTCGATCTCCATTCTCTAACGAATATCTTTTTTCCAGTGGATCTATATTCTCTGGGAGATCTTCCTTATCCATCGGAAGATCATTATGATCAAATGGGTGGAAAAAAATGAGCAACTACCATTTGCATAGACTAATCTTTAACCTCGATCGAATCCCCCAAGCTCACTCGAAAGCCCTTTTTCGCTCTATAAATGTTGGATAAATGCGCATTGAATTGCTTAAGAACGCGTATAAGTCGTTCTAACGCGATCTGAAAGGCTTCGTACTGTCCTTGTTGGGCCAGCCGTCTATTACATAATCTAAGTCAGTCTTTCCTCTCTGAAAGAAGGGAAACTACTATTCTTTTAGGAATCTGGCTAGCCAATAGAAAGCGCTACTCGTAGAGGCCTTAAGCGAGCATTCAGTAAAAGTCAGTATTAACCTTGCCCTTGTTTACTTTATTGGGGCTAGCTAACTATAGAGAAGAAAGCCCGTTGAAGAATGGGCATCTGAACTGAGCCAAGCTCTTAGAATGAATGAGTACTTCGAGACTCTATGACTAACAATCTGAACTGGACCGGTAGTATCCGAATGCACAAAAATGGATTGATAATCGATTAATGCACTTTTCTTTTCCCGGGAAACTAACAAGCCGAACTTGTTATATTAGAAGGCTGTTAAAAAAAAGAGTTATAACCTACTTAATTAAATAGAAAGAGAATGTGGTGGTACCGCCAAAATCAAATATGGTATGGTAAAAGAGTCATTCGTAGGTCTCGGAGTCTCGGTTTTCGAAAATCGGAGCAGGCACCAACAAAGAATAGGTTGAATGAACCGGACACCGTACCTCACCCAAAATCCATCAAAGTCCGCCTTAGCCATAGGATCCAAGAGCTTGTGAGGTAGAGAGAGACCTTCAATTTGTTCTCCTTCTTCACTTCTCTTTCCCATCAAGCCTCTTCAAGGTTCTGCAAGAAGACCCTCTGGCGGATCAAGACGACTGACGAAAGGGGGAGAAAGGACAGATCACCTGCCGATCTGTAATAAAACAAAACTATACCTGAAGAATGGGATAGAGATTGACCGGCACAAAAGCCATCTCTATCAATCTACGCTCATGGATGAGACGGCTACATAGAGAAGAAAGTATACCCTTTGTCACCCTGGCTTGTGTAGCCTATGCGAAGCAAGCCGGAACTCCTTTTCACTTAAAAGTCAAGAAAAGATACACACTTTGGAATCCAAATTTGGTGGGATCGAGGTCATCCTCGATGACGAATGCACTTGTGGTTAAGACAGGTCCTGCATCTCCTACCTAATGCAATTGACCGACCCGGCATCTCTTTCGTTCAATAATGCCTTCGCTTCAAAACGCTATTTACCAATAAGAATAGGAAAAAGACACTACCTTTTTGAATTGAAGAAGCCGAAGGGGTGAACGAGCGCAGCGGTAACGAGCCGTAAGAAAGATGAGCAGAGCATTCTTTCCGCCGGCCTTTATAGGAGTAGGAGAGCGTGGTAAGATAGATAGACGTCCAATCTTGCAGCAGCTAGTTGCTCGGCCTTAGTCTTGGGCTGATCTCACACTTCAATCAACCTCTTCGTACTTCGATCCAATCAATCGATCGATCAAGAGGCGGAGATCTTTTGTTTAGGCCAGTAGCTAAAAAGAAGTCCTCGCTTTCTCTTGAACAAGAGAAGGACAGCATAGCATTAGCTTCAATTGAACAAGCTCAACCTTGAAAAAGAAAGGTGGTAGGCCGAAGAACCGTTGAACGCTTCAACTTGGCCACTGAAGAAGGCGAAGGCTGGGCAAGAGACTGGGCCAACTTACTGCCATGCCATGGTTGAAGCTTGAAGCTCTATAGACGGAACTCTTTTTTAGGTATTAGAGGAGAGAGGACACCACTCAGCACCTAAGGTAAGGTTCAATGCCTAACAAAAACAAACGGCCAAAAGAAACAAAAATGTATGGCTGAGAGGAGAAGAAAAAGAACGCATGCATGGAGATTCTGTCTGTCGGAAATTCGAAAATCTATGAAAAGACATCTAAGGCAATGAAATTGTTCAAGAAAGTCCATTACTGAGAGAAGTGGTGATCTCGTCTTGCTTGCTGGGAGAGAGGAAGCTTCCGGACCACCTTTTTCAGCCAGATAGCGAGCGATCACTCAGCAATGAACACTAACTGAAAGCGGCCGAGAATGAGTACCTATCCCTTACGGGAATCGAACCCGTGTCTTCGACATGAAAAGACGATGTCCTAACCACTGGACGAAAGGGACCAAAAAGCCATTCTTCATATACCTCAGCTCCGAGAATAGAAGTTGTTCGTTTTGTTTCTATACGCAATTCAAGATTTCGTTTGTGTTCATGTTGGCGATTTCTGATGTGAATTCGGCCTCACGTAGCTCGCCCTCCTACGGGTTCCCTTACCGACCTAGTAACACACCAACCACGCCCCTTCCCTTTCTCCGATCATAAAGCCTTCTGATCTCTTTATTTGTCTTTCATCTTCCCTGAAGAAGTCCCGTTCTTTCCCAAACCTGCTCCTGGCCCTACCCGGCGGAACCGGCCGGGGGTATTCGGCATGGGCGAGGAGAGCATCAGAAAGGTTGCTTCACCAAAGGTGATCACACACCGACCCGGGCAATCACTGGCTACAACGTAATGCTACAATCGATGGAATTATGATGGATTCTATTCAGGAAGTTCACACAGCCTTCAGCCCCACCCTGGCTTGTGTAGCCTATGCGAAGCAAGCCTACACTCCTTTTCTATATAGCCCCATAACCATAAGAAGTTTTATTTAATGCCATACCAAACCAAGACCTTTCCTACAAGGAAAGCAAGAACCCTAGGCTCCCCTTTTTGAATACCCTCTCCCCCCGGAGTGAGTTCTTTTCCGCGGGATTAAGGGATTCCTGTCTTTTGCTCATATTGTATCCTATGGAGATGGATTGAGATATGGAGGGTTTCCACTTTTCAATTTACCTATTTACTTTATTTTACTTGAACCGTTCAACGAGCATTGTAACGATCCAAAGGAAGATCTCCTGGCTCAGCACTACTCCACTTGTGGAATGTCACATACCCTGCAGACAACAACTGCAGCAGTCACCAGTCTGGTTGGTCCCCTACCTCAAAAAGTAGCTTGATGGCCGAACCACTCCCAAGGCGAATAGTGCCCTAGGGGCCGACCCGACACCGACCGGCTGATACTCCCGCGCAGTAGCAGTAGGGGGCGGACTTCGTCGGTATTCCTCTACGAGAGGCGCACTCGTATGCCTTTCGATGCTTCCCCCTTTTTTTGAATTCTCGGGTAAGAAAGCTGAACCTCAGCTCTTTCTGTTGCTGAACACAAACCTACTTTAGATCCACTAGAAAATGTAGATCTACTAGACTACAAACAAAGAAGTTGGTAGCAACAGAACTGCCTCTAAACCACTAAAGCTAGCCACTAATCTCCGACTATTGCTCCTGGCGTTATACACTATTCAATCAAAAATATCTACTCGTGGACGGTACGAGTTACTTATCTTCCACTTGGAAATAGAACTTTCTTCTAAAAGTCTTTCTCTTTCTCTAACTCTGAGTCAAGCCGAATCCGGTCATATCAGATACCCTAATTAAACTAGAAAAAGAAATTCTCCAATACTGTGTTCAAAAAAAAGAACTTCACTCGCTTCCTGTATCGCCGCTAAAGCTTTTTTCATCACTAGCTTCCAAGAGGGGAGAGGGGACATATAAGACAGAAATCTCGATATCCGCCATTGAATACCCTCGTTTAATACTTAACTTACTATGAGGAAGACTCTTTTCTTTGCTTTGGTCAGCTCTGCCCAAGAGTTATAAAGATCATTCTCGGATGGGGTATCCTACTCTAACCCTAATTCAGAAGTGGGAAAAGCAGGTTCCAAAAGGGAAGACTGGACTGCGGATTCAGAAAGAGCAATTGAGAAAGAAGACTAAAGATAAAGAGAGAAGGCAGAATTGATCGTTCTAGCTGTGACTTCAGTGGGGAAATAAACGAATAGAAGAGAAGTCCATTGAATTGCTTTACTGGAATCTGGTAGCGGTCTATTTCCCGTCAAACTTCCCCTTTAGCCTTCCGTTAGAATAGTGCGAAGTCTTAGGACAGGACGGATACTAGCTCTTTATCTTTAAGCGTACAAGTTCAGTTATCGAAAGAAGAAGAGAAGCGAGTGGAGTGCTCGAAACTAGCGTGCGATTGGATACTGGCTGGTGATTTCGTGTAGTACCCGATTTCGGTTCATACCTCTCCTCCTTAGGTAGACAGACTTTAGTCCAGCTAACCGGGAGGAAGCTGTTCTCATTTTCAGTTCTTTTTCACAGGCTTCTCATATCAACTTCTTTAATTTCAAAATTGAATGATATGATGGGGCTGTTCAGCCATCTTTTAGAATCTTCTTATTTTACAATACCTTGGCCAGATTTCCTCCTTGATCTGCATTCTAGGTTCAGCAGTAACCATTCTTTGATAGTAGTCAACAGCAAACTGAGCTATCTCTTCATGTTTTTCATGGCTTTCAAAACTCTCCTACTATTATTATTATGGGCCTTCCCCTTACTATATCAAATAGAGCATAGACGCATAAAAAGATTTGGTGTTAGCATCACTAACCGAGAAAAAAAGCTCTCGAACTCGGTCTCTAGAGAAGGCTGGCTTGGATTTCTTCCCTGTATGGTTGATCATCCGAAAAGGCCAGATAAGCATGATTGGCTTTCAAAGTTTTATCTTTGCCTACAAGATCATTCTTCAGAAGGTCTTCTTGCAGAAGATCTTGAATCTTCACCAGTTCCTCTCTGCTCTCTCTTACTTTGTCCTTGATGTTTCCAAATTCTTTCTTACTCCAGGCCTTAAGAGCATTCTTTGTAAACCTTCATTTTTTGGTAACAACATAGGTTGGGTTCCCTCTCACCTCTGCTGTCCAGGCCTCCTTAACAACCTCCAGGAACCTGGGATGTTCAGTCCACATATTGTTGAACCTGAAAGGCTTCATCCCTGACTTCATCTTGCTACCATACTGCACCATGGTGCATGGTCACTGATCCGGCCCATAATGAACAAAAGAACCATTGAAGCTTTGTATTCAATCCACATTGACTAGACACCTGTCCAACCTTCCTACAGTTCTCTTAGAACCTTCAGACTGCTTGCTCTATGACCACAAGTGGCCAGTGGCTTTAAGGTCCTCCAAAGCAAAATAAAATCTTTCTCAATTCTTTTGTCCCAGCAGCTACAAGATAACTGATCAGATCTCTCTATCTCGTTAATGTCATAGTTATATTCAAGATCAGCCAAATTCTGCCGTTCCCGGCTTCATTCTCTACAGTAATGGGTTGACTACAATCTTTTTCAAAGCATCTGGTAATGATGGCTGCTTTTTCATTCCTAACTTTTCGATTTTGTTTCCTTCCACCAAGCCAATCAAATCCGCCTTTTGCGCTCTTATAGAATTTATTGCCTTTCTCTGCTTTTTTACTTTACCGATCCTTCTTCCATTCCATATAAGGAATCCTCTTCTAGTTAAAATCAAAATAGTTAGCTCATTTACAGATTCCTCCTGGGTCATGTCTCCCGAACGCCTTTTTCCTTCCATCCACATACCACCGATCGACGGTCCTAGTCAGCCAATTCACTTGAGTGAGAAGCCCCCTTTCCTTTATAGTCGGAACAGGACTTTGCTAAGTGGTAACCTGCCTTTCTCTTGGTTTTCTAATGTATATTACTATTATTAGAATAGAACGATTTTTCCCCGTAGGGCTCCCATTCACGTGTCTGTTCTGTTCAAATAAGCTAATAGACGAAAACGTTTGCTTCTAATATAATAATAACTAACATCATCACTATTTTGTTTATGCGACCGAGCAAGCAGTTGATCATCTATTCCGGAGAGAAAGACTCGACTACTATCTCTGAGGTTTGAAGTTGAATGGGGCTTTGAAATGCTCGTTCCTAGGAACTCAGTAGAGTTACCAGTCAGTCAGCAGGCATTGAATTGAGGCCGGCAGCAGATATTAATCTTAGTCGGTAAGGGAAGGAGTTTTGAAAGAAAAAGCTGCTTGACTCACCGATGGTGCTATAATAGGTTGTTAATGTTAACGTATCCGCTGCTGGTGGTGAAGGATCAAACCTAGACTCGAAAGCAACAAGCGCCTTGTATAGGTTGGGTGCTTCTTTGTTTTTTATTATATCAAGAAAGGCGAAACTGGACTTTGAGAAAGAAGGAGTGCGTTAGCCTCTCTATACTATAGTAAGGCCCTTTTCTTGCTCGTCAGCGCTTTACTAATAACTTACTAATAACATAGAACATAGAAAGGGCTTTTGCCTATCTTACTAATAAGAAGAAAGGGGCTGCTAGTTGTAGCGCGCTAGCGCCCCTATAGAGTAAGGCTCTTTTTCTGCGAGACTCCATCCAAATCCGCCACTCGTTGGTTGGTGTTCAATTCTTTTTATTGAGAGACTATGCTTTCAATTCCATTCTTCGTCTCTCTAGTCGCAGTATTCTTGCTCAACCCAACATTTGATAGTGCCGTGCCGGGGCGATAGGCGCGCCGCAGTCACGCATTCGAGCAAGAGCCTTTGCCTTTCTTCGTTATGTAAATAGAGGGCCGGAATAAGTGCCAGACCCTCAACAAAAGAATGGATTAAGGTGATAGAGTGTTATCAGAAGACGCTAGGCTTCGGAATTGAAAAACTTTCTCTTTTTTTTTTCGTCAGCGGATTTCGTTCATCAAGTTCTTGTTTGATCTGCCGCTGTTAGAACACCACAATATTCGTCCTTTTTAGGTTAATGCTAATGCTCTCAATGGTGAATCGATCATTCGATATCCTTTGACGACGACGACGGAATGGAAGAAAAGTAATGAAACCTGCGATGGCTACTGAATAACCTCCTTTGACTTTCCCAATAATAAAGCCTTTGACCTTTGTATTCGTTCGCCAAATCTTGTTCAGTTCCATCCAAGCTCGGTTTTGTCTGAATCTTCGTGGAAGAAGAAGAAGCGGTTCACCAACCACTACATCTGTGGATCCCACCAAATCATTAAACCTGGCGGCAGCTCGCTCTTTGATCAGTGATTCACCGGCCACTAGATCGATGAAGAATCTCTCCAAAATCTGCTCTTTGATCAGTGATTCACCGGCCACTAGATCCAGGGATCCTACCTTATTCTCAAACCTGGTGGCTCGGTTGATTGGCACTCCTGTAGGCTCATCTTGCATACAAATTCTGGGGGTCCCAGGTCCTGCATCCACCAAGAACATTTCTTCCCTTAAGCGTAAAACTTCAGATTGTAAGGCGTTTCCACTACATAAGAAAAAACTGGAATTAGATCTTGGAAATGATCGACTCAAATAGATGCTCATCATAAGCTTTTTTTTTCCTCCTCTTCCTAAGGTCGTAGGTTGTTCTTTTTTTTTCGTAACTTTCAGTACCATGTGGCCGTACCTTTTTCTTTTTGTTCTCCGCCTATATTCCATTTTCTTTTGGATGGAGTAGAACTTTTTTTATGTGTGATGGCATGTTTTGCCACAATTGGGAATTTGAGACGTGTGAATTTGAAATGAATTTGGTACAATACTGGCAATGGTACTGTCAATGTTTTTTTCATATGAATGTCAGTCACATCACATATGTCATATCTTAACTTTGACTTTCTTATTCTTCTTCTATGTAATTTAAAAAGCGAATTGGTCGGATCTGTGAATAAGTCGTAAGGTTTGTTTTCGGTGAATACGGCGTAAGTCGGAGTGACTGAGTTGTAGTAGTTTTAGTGTAAATAGTGATAAGTAAGGTAAGTGAGCGAAGTGCCCCACGGGTGTGGGTCACGAGCGGGTTCTCATTGATTTTCTCTTCTAGTGGGCCTGAGGAAGCGGACTCCTAGCTCTGGGTTTCGGTTTAATACCAATCTCCCTATCAACAGTCGCATATCTCTTTATTGTTCTTGGGCAAGCAGCTTTTGCTCAAGTGGAATCAGTTTGGCATATATAAAGAAGTAGTTGATCCTGTCTTATTGTATTAATGAATCTCTAGAGAGAAATCCCCTGGGCCTTAGCTCATTGGGCTGATTGCTTTTCATAGCAAAATTGGAAAGATCAGAGTGGACATTCTTGGATTAGGCTGGTGCTATCTCTTATTTAAGAGAAAGAATAAGGAGAAAGGCTGCCTTAGGTTTAGGAGTTGAGAGTTCTCTCTGCTTGAATAGCCTAGTTTCTTAGCCTTGGTGCCTAGCCTTCTGCTTCTGATCCCGGGAGAATAATAAGAATGGCTGTTGTTTAATCAGCTGTGAAAGACGCTCTTGCTCACGAATCCGCTGTTCTAGCTCAAGCCGAGAAAAACCAGGCTATCTCCGATAAAAAGAAAAGAGGGGTCACGAACGGGAGAAGAATAAGGCAGGATGTCGTTCGACTAGTTTTTAGTTTGAACGTGGGCTATTTAATATTTTAAAATGTCTCTCCTCGCCTAGAAGTCGAAAAAGAAAAGAACTCTTAACGGCAGGAAGCGAAGGCAATGAAATTGTGTAGCCTATGCGAAGAAAGCCTACACTGGCTTAGCTCTTTTCAGGTTGAAGAAAGAGGGGCAGCTTGAAAACTTTCACCATGTTCAGAAAGATGTCTTGGTTGAATGCTTTCTGTGGAGAGAAAGGCTGCTTTTAAGGTGTTCTCTTTCCCGATTTCTGTCGTTCACCTTTTCGGTTTAGTTGAATTCCGTTCTCAGATCAGATTAGATACTATGAACTATTAGTAAGACTGTATAATAGGCATAAGAGACCTAACTAACTGGATTGCTAGCAGTGAGACCGATGCTCTTAATCCGATTGAATCCGCTATTGTGATCATATCACATGCTCTTAGATCAATGGGAGTGAAGTCAGCCTATCCATCAACATCAAGGAAAGACTCTGTCTCCTGTCAACTGCTCTGGGTTAGCGGTGAGGTAAAGAAAAATAAGTGGAATAAACGCTTACCCAACTTAATGATCTTGAGATTTCTGCATCCCAACGCATGCATCATTGAACTTTTCAGGCCTGATATCTCGATCTGCAAAGATCTTGCCATTTTTTACTGTTCTCACATTCATGAATACCAAAAGTGATATCCGTATCACTGACTTCCACGAAACCAGTTTCCTCCTCAGACAGAGAGAAGGAACATCATATGAATGATGTCAATATCCATGAGAAAGGGTGTATGTGGGACGACAGGAAAAGGATAGTGCGGTTCTGGGAAGGATAAAGACTTTCCATTTTGATCGAATGACTAAGAACTTAATAGGAAAGCAGTAGTCGTGTAGATAGGATGATCAATAAAGGAGAAGGTTCTCAGATCATTCGAGAAGATCAGAGGAGGAAACCTCAACCCTAGGTGAAAGGTGAAAGAGAGAAGAAAAAACAATAGCCCCGAATCCAAACCAAAATAGGCACTCAGTGGTCGCTTACCGACCGACAGAGACTCTCGAGAGAGCTAAGTTTATAACTTCAAAAAAGAATCGAGAAAGACATTGATTGGAGTAGAGTGTATCCAATCCAATGAAAAAAAGGGAGGTGTCGTAAAAAAAAAGACACACAACTGACACACCGTTTATATCTCTCCTCTCAGGTATTTAAATGACCTTGACTTTAGAGACAGGGTCAAGCCGAAATACTTTTCTTTTCTTCTCCTGTGAGGTATAAAACGAGGGAAGTCCTTGGACAAAGCCTATTTTACAGGATGAAATGGGAAAGATTCTCAGTCAAATCTTGGAAGATTGCCGCCACTAAGTCACTGTCCGGAAGTGATTCCGTCTCACGTGACATTCAATGGCCCTTTAGTCGTAAGTCTTCGTGGTGGAACCAGCTCTACATTGATCCCTTCTTTTCCATAGGATTCTCACGTCAGTGGTACTATCTCTATCCTGTAATCCAAGGACGCGATACTATTGATAGTCTTAGGGAGAATGAAATGCAATATGTCCCAAGGATGATACCTATCCCTACTCATCGTTTCGCGAAGGCCGTAAACTCATTGGCTCTCCATTTTTCATCTTCTTTCTTATTGCCAACGGAGAGTTTCATTGGTCTTTCATGGATAAACTTTTTGAGTATCCTGTAGGTCGATTAGGCTTTAAGGTTGAAGGGGCCGGGGTGACTGATTTGTATAGTTGAGCCTCTGACCTTGAGAATGTGCTCTGATCCATGCCAATCCAATTGTCAAAGTACTGGTGATCTTCCTTTGAATTATGCATCGCTCACTTACAAATACAAAGGTATCGACGGTATAGACGATGACGGAAGCAAGGTTAAACGTAGTACAAAAGGGAAGCCTCCAACCCTCTGTCCCTTTCATATTAGAGGCTCATCCTGAACCATCGATTGCTTGACCCAGATTCATGAAGGAAGCCAACCGCGGAGTCAAAGCAGCATTTAAGGCATAGCAAAGTACTCTTGCTATAGCTAGAAATGTATGTTTTTCAAATTTAGGTTTGGTATAGAGGGGTCATGGGATGATGGAAGCAAGATAGAGCTGACAGATGGATCAACCCTCCCTCCAATCTCGATGCATCTTTTGATTGAGAATTCGTTTTCGATAGCACTGATTGATGAGAATGCCCTCATTCTCTTGTATACGACGACTTGCTGAGATTGGTGACTGGATAATAGACGACAAGTCATCTCTTTGGATCTCATTCATAAAAAAGAAAGTAAGCACGGCTCTTCTCCCAATCAAGCGGAGCCAGCACGAGATGCTTTGCTCTTATCACAGCCGGGATATCTATAGGTAGGACCTTCGAAAGAGACTGTGGATAGTTTAGAATCGGCAACCCCACCCCTTCCATACTGACGGATCCCGAAAGTCTTGATTGCCCCTTGATGATGGCACCTGGTTTAGGCCTTGCAAACTCTTCTACTGAAGGGGATTCTCGAACAATGGAAAGCAGTGTAGGCTTGCTTCGCATAGGCTACACAGGGGTTGGGATAAGTTTTTTCAGTTCTATTTTCATTTCACTACTTCGAATTCGGGGATCTAAATCAGAATCCGACTCTTTCTCTTTCCGGCTTAGGTGACGAGATGGGCCTTTCGCTCGGTAATCACTAAAAAAAAAATGACCTTTCGCTTAGTAGCAGCCCGCTACCTTTAAGCTAATCACAAATCTTGACTATCTTCTCTCTTTCTGTTAGAGATGCCAATATCAACTCGTCTCTCTCGCCTGGGAATCCGTGGCTAGTCATTCCCACCTTCATAGCATAGGAAAGATCTTCCAGTCCGGATCTAATCTAACGGCTATATGCGGATCGCCTTGCGCTTGGTATTCGTATTCATTGTAAAGCCTTGAGCTACCACCGGATTCCTCTTCCTCCGGAAATGAAAACCTGAAAAGAGCTCTTTCTCGGCATCCGGATTCTCACCATCCCAGAAGTTGACTTCTTTGCTGGGCTACTAGAATAGGCTATGATTCCTATCTCTCAAGAGTGAGAACCAATCTCCTTTTGAACTAAAAAAGCGTTTAAGCGGGTTATTGAACTTCTATTCTAAATCACCGAATCTCGCATCCAAGCCCGTTCTTTTGGACTCAATCAATGAAAAAGCTTAGTCGGATTCTTACCCACGCTAAACCGATTTAATAGAGGCTTAATAGAGGCCTGGCTAAGGACTGCTACCCTCTATTCTTTTCTTGCTAAGAACGAATTCTCGAAGCCCGGAAGTTCCTTCGTTCCCAACCAGTGATTCTCATGGCCTTCGTGCCAAGGAAAGACTAGCTAAAAGAGCTCCATTACACAGAAGACCAATCGAATCCCGATTCAAGGACAAGCAAGGAAATCCGTCCAATAGAATAGCCGCTTCTTCTTATTAAACTAAACGGATCCATGTTATCAAAGATGAATTTCCCTCGAGCTGGGCATGAGCTATTCCCATCTAGTTACGCGTAGTGGGACTGCGAAAAAGTCTTCCTTTCAAGATCGCCTTGCCTTTATGAAAGTACGCTGTACTGGCCTTTCTTCCCCTAACCCCAGGAAAATCATTGAGTTGCCCCCCTCTTACTATTGAGTTTCCTTCACTCGGGTATTTTAGTTCCACTACACTAAGACGAGAGAAGTCGGGATTTGTGGCCTACCCCACATTTGCCTTCTATGCGCTACGAGCATCGACAAAGATCTCCTTTTAGGAAGATGGGCACATCATATCCCTAAGGGACGAAGGAATAGTGCTGACTTTCCCTCTTAGTAAGGACAGATGTGAACGAATCGGCTTAGCTCCATTACCTTACTACCTTAGATTAGCACTAGGAATATTCTCTAAGACCTATAGGCCAATTAGACAGAATTAGTGGTATAGCTGTTAGATAGTAGTTATAGTAGGAGTAGTCGAAGGAGGTGTAATCAATATTTTACGGATTACCTTTCCTTCTTTACCTTTACCGCTTTACTGTTACACTAAACAGAGTCTTTTTCTTTCAAAAAAAGCAGGAATTAGTGATAGCTGTACCAATTAGAGGAAGGAAGAAGGAAGCGTATCGAAGTCACTTCCGGGGGATAGGTAGGAGCGGCATAAGACTTCCTTGCTTTCTTGCTATCGGAAGTCTATCAAGGAATGTCATACTATCGAACTATAGGCGAGATGAAGGAAGCAAGGGACAAAGCCAAGGTGCGTAGCGGGAGAAGACTTTTAACGCTTTCTTCATTGCGCAAGAATGAATATATTAGTAGGGCAAGGAACTGATTGATCTGTAAGAAACTGTCGTAATAGCACCCGTAATAGGCCTACTTAGAGGAATGGGTAGCGTCTTTACCTTCTTTCATGATGTAGTTGCTTATCCTTTAGGGAAGCATTTCACTCCTAGGTTAAAGAGATGTGGAACTCTTTGACAGCAAGAACTTGAGACTCGGCTTAGTGTGTTACGTGAGAAGGCCTCTCTTTAAGCATCAAAACCTGAGTTACAGGAGGCGAAGTAGGAGAGAGTGGCTCGTCCATCTTTTCGTCTTTTAGACAAGTCTAGTAGGGAGATAATCTTTCCCCACTTCTTCTCCTAGTGAGTTAAGCGCGTAAACAGCAACTTCAACAACCTTTCCGTGCCGGTCAGCTAAGAATGAAAACGGCGTACTCTTATATGCATATGATAGCACCAGCGTTTACGCCGCGACAACTAGTAGAATCAAGACAAAAGCAAGACAGGAAGGAAAGAGTTAGATCAAGGAGTGCGTGAAGGTAGGGCAAGGTAATGCGGAGAATGCAACGACTCTTATTTAATTCAAATCCTTCTTAGGGATGGCATGTGTAACCCGTTATAAGAGTCAGGGTCGTAGCGAGAGGACTAGTAAAGTCAAGCCTTACCTTACTGTTGCAAGTCTTTTCGTGTGCATGTCTGCTTTGTTGTTCTCAGATGCTACATAACGGCTCTTTAACGCATCCCCTATATGCTGCTACATAACCGCTCTTAGTACGAATCCCCTGCGTTTATGCCTTCCTTTCGTACTGATCGTCACTGTCTTTCCTTGATGACTCGGATCAATGAGACAAGGAGTTAGTAAGAGCTAGAGCCAAAGGCGTTAAGAAAGAGTGCCAGAAGCGAAATGAAAAGATTTCATTGAAAAATACCGGGAAAATGAAATTCATTGAGGATGGACGGCCTGGCAACTCCTGAAGGAGAACTAGGCAGGACGATCTCCCGGAGCTCACAATTTATGTGGTACGGCTAGGGGTAGACGCAAGTGTGAGGTACTGCATTGGCATTCTAAGCAGTGTTTCCCGGTAGCTGAGGAAGCCCCTTCTACTCTACATTCTCAATGCCCGCGTCGACCCTATCGTCGCGTAAGGTGAGTTGAGTTGACCATCCATCCATTGACAGAAGTTTATAGGCTTTTGAAGGAGGGATAACTAAACAACGGTCATCGGCGATGTGACATGATCCCTCAGTTCTCTTGGCTTTTAGATTGAAAGCCTCTCGCTCGACCACCAATGTCTTACACAGCATTGCCAGCGGCTTTAGCCTCTGCTACTGACAATGACTACAGCTCTGACGACTGCCCTACTTACTTACTCACTTGCATGTCGTCTCCGGCTCTTGACATTCCAGATCTATCTTCCACTCGCTCTCGAGACCTGACTAGACATGAAATGAACCATCCATCCGTACTTCTTGTCTCAGCTCTTGTTTTCGACGACGAGCCTTCCCCATTGCACGGCCTTCCGTTGCTAGGAAGATAGCATTCCATTTACTTGTGGTTGACGACGCCCTCTCAACTCCTCTCTTCGAGTGGAACGCTTCTGCCGCCTGAATCTCTCTATAAATGCGATCTTATTTTTAAGCTGCAAGTGTCTTTGGGAGAGGTTCAGTTCAAATCAATTCAATCAAGAGGGCGGTAGGGTAGGAAGAGATGGGAGAGAGTGATTCAAAACCTAAAACGAAAGCGCTGACCGGAGTCGCCAACTGCACTCTTTATTGTGTGACATGAGGATATCCTAGTTAGAATCAATCGTTTGAGGAAAGTCGGGAGGCCAATAAAACCATTATTGCCTTCCTAGCTGTCCATTTCAATCGTGCAACTTGCATGAAACATCGGGAAAATTGTCTTACATCGGATGTCCCTTCGTGAACTACCTCTCAAAGATGGCAAAAAGTTGTGGTTTTGCTGCTAGGTGAGATAGATAAGTTTCGAAACGAAATACTTCAAAAATGAGCTTGGGGGATTTCGCCTTAAAACCAAAGGGAATAGCGGAATAGAGACAAGTTCCGGCTGTGAATGATATCGTTATCGTATGAAGTCGTTTTCCCGGCTTCCGTACCTTCTTCTTAGTCTTCGGCTTTCACTGGATTCACTACTCTAAGTGAAGGAACCCGAGAGGAAGAATCCGATCTTTGAAGGCTTGAGGGAATAAAATAAGCGATGCCATCGATTTAGCTGTTGGAGTACGGGCATTAGGAGATTAGGACTCAGGGCATGGCATTAGATTAGGGAAATGTTCTTTTGAACGAATCCTAAGATCAATTTGAATGCTTTCAATGGCCAGAAGGGAGGAGAGGAGCGATGCCTTTCCATTTTCACAATGCCACTGCTAAGGGAATCGAGGTTGACTGGTTGTCCATCTAGGTGAGTATCGAACATGGTATCTTTCTACCGCTTGTGAAAGCATTCCTTCATGCGCTCATTCACTCAGCTCGGTATCGGCAATTAAATAGTATGGGTCTTCCTTGCCGTATGAGAGTATACTAAAGAGTCAGAGCGGGCGACATCCTACACAATGGTCTACCGATAGCCACATGGAAGGAGTTGGATCGCTTTCTTGTTCACCTGTATGAGATAGATTGCTTTCCGTGCGCGTACGGATCGACAGAGATACGTCGTAAGTAAGATGGAATTGCCAGTGACCAATCAATCACGATAACAGGATGTTCTCCAAAACCACAAGGGGAAGGGCATTACAGCTTCGATTCGATCCTCATTTAGCGTAGTTGCAAGGCCTTCTTTCGTGAGCTAGCCTTGTTTGCTTCTTCTTTTCCTCTCTGTTTCGGATGTCCATCCAATCTCTGATTCCAGTCCATAACTTCCTTGAATATAGCTCCTGTTGCTCTTCTCTGGCTAGGATGTCACTTATATGGCCATCTTTTATTAAGCCTCAGGGTGTGTGAAAGTAATCTCATTAAGGGACTAAGGCCTGTAAAATAAGTCTCGATTATAAGACCTAATCCGGCTTTCCGTGCGATATCTCCTTGCTAAAGGCCTATCTCTCATCTGGAAGGCTGGTTGAATGGATCATAGAAGGTGCAAGATGTGCTTCCATTCCTTTACCTATTTATGTGCTTTTAGCAGCTTCTGTGCTTATTTACCAATCTGTGCTTGTTTAGCGGGCTTCTGTCATTCTCATAGTAATATTAAGTGTTGTAAGATGTTGTAATAATAAATGATGTAGTTGTAAGATCCTCCTTCTCCTCCCTCTGCTTGGGAATCAGTGTCGGGTACATGGAAGGGTCAGATTGAGAAAGAGAGGGTACGTAGAGGGGTCAGAAGTAGCGACGAGTTAATCAAAAGTAGCAAGTTTGTTCCGTAGGCTTTCGTGAATGGGGCTCATGGCTTTCGAAGTCGAAATCACCCGCAATGGCTCTGATAGTTTCATTTTTTGTTCTTTCTCAAAGGGATCGTATTGACCCTCTTCTTAGCCTATGGGAGAAGACTGGGTAGAAGAAGCTTTTAGCCCCTGCTTGTTCAGTGCTATTTCCCGGTCGTCCAATGGTCTTTAGTCGTTATTAAGCCTGGTATGCCTCCGCCCTGTGTCCACAATTCCAGACCTTCAATCCAGGATCATGCCTTGGGCTTTCAATCCGAGATCATCCCCTGGGCTTAGTTCACATGTTCCTGCTTAGTTCGCATCCGGGTATGTGGCAAGCAAGAAAAACGTATTCGCCATAGTTACGATATCCTTTGCTGATAGTACTACTAGCTCTTGACTTAAGGGGCAGTAAGTAGCTCACCAATTTCGGGTGTACGCGTCCCGTAGTCTAACTGGTACTCATGTCTTCTATAGCAGTATGGTATATGTAACGTTGTTGGTTCCAGGTTGCTTAGGACTGTCAGGTTGCTAGTCTTTCGATGGTTCCCAACCCTGGCTTGTGTAGCCTATGCGAAGCAAGCCTACACTCCTTTCCCAAAAATACCATTTCCTTCAATGAGATTCTATGGGAAATTTTTGAGTAGTATCCGTTGAGTCATTCGCAGAAGCAGCTCTTTCAAAAGCACCCAAATCTGATGAAGGAACTGTGGAATCAGCGGTTTCTTTCATTCGCTGAAAAACAACGCACCGAAAATCGAATAAAAAGAATCCGATGGATCATACATTGCACAGGCATCATCCTAAGAAGCGGAGCCTAGGGCTGCTCTTTCCCTCTCAATCTGAACCGGCTGATGAGGAATTTCTCCCGGAAGCCGAGGCCGAACTAACATATCAAGTTTCTCTCGAAACAACGGATTCCTCACCCTCAGGAGCCCGAAGTAACTCATCCTCATCAGCCCCAAGTAACGAATCCGAATGCCTATCTCCAGCCGAATTCGTTTTATAAGACTTATCGGAAGAAGCAATTGGATAAGAATCATAGGCTGAATGAGCAGACGAATCGACCGAGGAAAGAGATGCTTACACACTAGAACAGAACCTAACTCTTCTACTTCTTTTTTTCTTTCTCCTGCTGCTATCCTCTCAACAGGTCAGTCAATATCAGTAGTGGAAGAAGCAGAGTAGTCCCCTGGTCATCAGTTAGTAGTTGAATAATCCCAGTAGTGGTCCTCTTGCCTAGCGGAGTCAGCCCTTAATGGACAATGATAGGCAGATCAAAGATTGCACATCGCAGTCTAAGCGTGCTTTGCTTGCTTTGCGCACCGGCACAGCAGAATTAGAATCCGCTGGCTCAGATGAGTGGCTCTTGGCTCACTTCCTTGAGAAGGGCTTTCTGTGACTAAGAAATGAGAATTGTTGACCCATATGATCTCAGGCTCATAAAGAGGATGAAACTGACAATTTCACACTTAGAGATTGAGCTCGTCAGTGATCTTTTCCATGGTGTCTAGAGAAAGCAGCTTTGAACATGACATTCGTACCCAAGGAAAGTTTTGGCAGGCATTATTGTGATCTTGAAGCCCTTGCTAGGAGCTACTCGGTACGGCTCACTACTAAAGAAGGTTCAGGCATGCTTCGACTTAGCCCTGTGATCCGCTAATTCATCTCTGGATCTGGTATTCCGCAAAGGAGGTGGATAGGGTCAGCGAAAGAAGTGGCGAGGGCAGAAGAAAGGGTTTTCAATTCAAGGTCCTGGAAATGGGTATTAAACAAAGGACATAGTGGGTTAGGTAACACCTCTTTTGAGAGGAAAGATCTATCAAAGCAGAAAGTCCAGAGCCAAAGGATTGGCTTCCAAGCCAATGCGTATGCTTTAAAAGTGAGACTTGGAACTACAAGAACCCTTATCTGTACTTTATTAATATTATATTCTATTTTTGGGGTAGGAATTCGTAGTGGGACGTTCTTTTCATAGATCCTTCGAGCGAGAAAGGTGCAGCGCCTTACCGGGGTCTACTCAAGGGACCTTCCTCAGGAAGGCATTCGAAGGGAGACTCTTCCAATCGAAACTCTTATCTGGTTCACAGATATAGGCCAAAAGCGTGAGCCGTCTAAAGAAAGGCGTATATTCGAGTATTAGATACTGGGGCCTATAAAAGAGTATGAAAGGCACACCTTAGAGGCTTGTATTCTGGTTTTTTAGGCGTTAGAGGCCCTCAGGGATAGGGTTCCGCTCTTCCCGTCGAATTGATTGATCAATGAAACATCCTTCTTACCTCCACCCAACCCCCTTACGTCAATCCCATGAGCTCCGGAGAATAATATGAAGTGACCACCGGAAGTAGAGGTGCCATCTCCTTCTAAAAAATGCAAAGGTGACCAGCTTTAGCCATAGGAACTCTTTCTCTTCAGTTTCTCGGTTAGGCACATTCCATGCTTACTCCGTTTGGCAACAGCTTGCTAGTGTACGGACCTGTCATACCTCTTGGCTTTGGCACTCCGACCTACTTCTTCCCGGTATTCTGCGACAAAACTGAACAAATGAGCGATTGCAAGAGAATTTGAAAGCTTGGTAGCTTGGTACATTAAAGGCCCCGTATTGACCTAGAAAGATAGCAACGAAGATTGAAAACTCATAACGAGCATATCGAAAGTTTGTAAATAAGGCGGATAATGCTCTATCTAAGTCGTCCAGATAGAAATGGAATAAGACCTCTGTCTGGCATAAAAAAACAGGAACTGGCGGGATCCCAGTTTTAGTCGACCAATCTGTTCCCGTCTTGTCTATGATAGGCAAGTCCAGAAAGGACGAGATCAATCGCAAAAGAAATGAATCTTTCACCACGGATTCCATTTTTTACGACAATACCGGACCCCCTTTTCGTTTTTTACATTCCCGGTTTGCGCCCAACAATATACGGGTTTGGGACAAATTAGTAATTCCCAAAAAGTGAAGTGAAGGTTTTTTAAAAAACTCACCCACCGCCCACTCCCTTCCTTCTTAGATCCACTGGTGAAACTATTACTTATGCTGGGCTCCTCTCCCTCATCGATATCCGGTATCGGTGACTCTTCGGGCGGAACTCGGTTCGAGAACCTTTCGAGGGGGTGGAAAGCGCTAACAACTGGTTCTTTTGCAGGTGGTGAGACTCCTTTCTCTGTAAAGCAAGGGTTTTTCCTCATGTGCGTACTGATGTCAGACCCTTGCAGGTAAGAGAGTCTTCCCAAGAGAGGCCGTTCACTAGATGTTGTTTCCTTCCTCGTCGATTGCCGAATGAATTGAATGAAGGGTTTGGGTTCGGCCGAAGCAGCCTTGCTTTTTCTTTGTGAGGGGCACTCCAGTTAGTATGGGCCGGTGGGTTGGAAGGTAACCCGGCGAGGCGATCATTCTTCCCGAATGTAGCTACCTCTCTTAGCGGTAGGTAGCTTTAGTATGTAGTAGAAGTAGAGAAAGTTCAGTAGCAGTGGTAGGGCTCTTGTCTCTCAGCACAGTAGTTGCTCTTCTCTGTTGCATAGGCATAGATGGGGTAGGCGACTCAATCAATAGGAATTCTCTCTGGAACGCTTAGGCCAATTACCTTAGACGGAATTAGTGGTATGGCTTTGAAGCTGGTGTCTTTACTTATGTCATTAGCAAGGCGTAAGCTAGTCTGCTGCTCGCTTCGTAAAGCTCCGCTCGTTGCTTTTCATCCTTTAGTATCTTGCTGCTTTTTCCGCTTCTGAGGCAGCATCTCTATCAGCTAGTGAGCTAGTCGCTACTAGACTTTTTAAGGCGTTTGCGCAATCGGCTTGTTGGTTGGCTTAATTACGCTATAAGGGCTTGTAGCTAAAAGTCGTCTTAATAGCTTTCCTCTTCCTCTATCTTCACTCGCTGCCTGCCTTCTTTCGTTGCTGCACTCTCCTCCGCTCTACCTCGCACTGATCTTCTTCCGCTGCTCTTGCTTCCTTCACTTACTTTCTTTGAAAGGAACAAGCTTCATTTAGGCACCCTACCTCCTTGCATTGTCACTCTGCTCTTTGCTCGCTGTCTGGGAGCTCCACTCATCACCCCTATCACTCGACAACCCAACCTTTTCATTCATTACAGTAATGTGATTCCATGTCTCTGATGATTCGGCAGGAGGAAAGAGGCAAGGCTTTGACAGATCCGCTGAAGAAGGATCGGGGTTAGAAACTAGTCTGAAGCTTGTCAAAAGACTTTTGACGGTTTGAAGATGGCGATGGTGATTGAGCCGGTGCTGAAATTGCCTGAGTTTGATAAGCCATTTTCGGTTGAAACTTTCGCTTCTGGCAGAGACCTTGACGACAGGCTGAGAACTTGACCAGTTGGTGATGCAATTGGCAAGTGAACAACGAGTCTTGGTTGAAGACTCAAGCTTGTGGGCTTGGTAGAAGCAAACGAGTTGGCTATGACAGATTGGGCATGTTGTCGCTTACGACTTGGGATGGCTACCTTGTTTGTGTTGTCTACTCAAGGGAAGAGCGGGATACTTAGCGGAAAGGGTGGACAAGGCCGAGCGCGTTCAAACGTTGCTCCAGAGTGCCCTCCTGGGCAGCAATCGAGAACAAGGGCGGTGGATGGGACATTCATCCAAAGGTCGAGTACGGTACGAAGAAGCCTATTTCCTTGAAAGGAAGTTTCACGCAATGAGAAGCCCTGCCTATTTATTTGCATAGTTAAAAGTCAAACGAAGGGAGGTGACAAAACAAATCAACAGGAGAGGAGCTAGAAGCCTTAAGCGCTAGGCCTGACCGATTCCCTTTCGTCTCTGCAAACATGGGCGATGGGAGGGGAAGGATAAGAATTGGTTCACCCGCTTGGACTATCCCCATGATACGGAATCTTCTTCTTCGAATTAGCCTCAAAGGGAGCTCAGAAGACCTCGTCTATTGTGGTTTTTACATATATAAACTGAACACCAAAGGGAATATAGAATTGTGGATAAGCGGCTCTAGAGATAGAGAGTCTCTGCAAGGAAGATATTCGTATTCCTGGACCTAGGTTGACTCCTTGTTCCGTAAACCAAGCGGTCGCTGCCCGACAGTATAGAGTACTGACCACACCGAGGGGCAGGCCCTGGAAAGGATTGATTTCCACCCTGGTCATAAAATAAGATAGTCACGAGGAAAAGCTTCTAAAGTCGTTCTCCAGTTCCCGATCTTCCACTCGTTCCCTTCCGGTCGAACCATTTCGTCCCTCAACAACTCAGTGGAGACTCTTCTCATCCTCTCCTAAAGGTCGAGTAACTACGTTTTTCTACTTGTCAGTAGAGCATTTCCCTCTCCAAACAGTCGAGTCATTGCATACCTCTCGGGTTAGGCTCAAGGGCTCCTGTAAGGTATGTAACTCTATCCTTTCAGTCGAGCTGTACTAAGCTCCATCCTCTACAAAACATAGGAGTGACTTAATTCCTATCTTTCTGTAACCAGCTGGTCCTTTCGAAGCAGACTATTTCATTCCTGAAAGAGTAATAGTAATTTGTGAAGGCTTTTGTGCATTATGGTGGAAGAAGCACTAAAGTATGATATTGGATAGCGCAGAAGGGGAACAATGGTCAAAACAGGCATGGTGCTTTGGGGGCATCTTTCATTTCCTGACGTTGAGTTCTTTCGCGAACGAGACAAGTTTCGCTAGGATACTCCAACGCTTGGGTCAACTCTCTCTTCAAGGGTCACTTTGACAAGCTTTTCTGAGGCCACTTTTCTTAGTGTTGGCTTTTCTTTGTGGTCTTCAATGGAACCGTGAGCCTTAGATGGAGCCACTCTGGGTGCTTGCCTACCTTTTCGGTCTTTTTCTCACTTCCATCAATCGCTTGATAAAGGGAGTGGATTCCTTCTGTAACAGTAAAGCAAGACCGTCGTAGGTAAAGGAGAAAGAACTCGCCCTTCTTATTGCGACTAGTTGACTTGCCATTCCCGATAAGAGCCCGAAGGTAGGTACCTATAGGCCTTCTCAGAAAGCTCTAAATAAAACAAAAGCCCGACCCTCTTCTATGAGGAGAGAGTGCGCAACCCTATCAGAAAGCGAAAAGTCATAACCCGATGGAATTGATTCAATCTCTCGGTTTTTAACTGATTGTTGAGTGAAATGACTATTTGATTTGCTTTTATCTTCTCGCCAAACGAAGGCGAAGCTCTTCTCCCAATAACCTCCGAAACCCCCCTGGGTGTTCCCCAGAGGTCTTTTTCCACCCCCAAAAGAATAGAATAATATGCTAGCTGTTTTCGATATAGATAGAGCTTAGCACATTGGTTCCGAGTTGGGAGTTTTCTAGAGGCAGGGCTACCAGCCAATAAGCTATTTATCTACCCTATCTTACGAGGATGGTACTTTTTTCTATCGATGTGATCTCTTTTCGCTGGACGTTCTTTAGAGCCCCTAGGAAAGTAGCTCTTCAACGCTATACTCTTTAGTCCTGGCATTTCTACTAGCTCTCTTTTACTGGCTTGTGCTTTTTCTCCTTTCGCCCTGCTACACTCGCCTCGCATGGCATAGGTTATATAAATAAGTAGGAAAGCATTGGCACCACACCATACTTTCCCCTTTGAGTTGAGGACTTCCTATAATGTAAACCCTTGGCGGAAGTAGCCTTAGCCTTGCGATCACATTACTACTCTGCTATCCGTCTTGGAAACTCCTTCTTTGTCTGTCTTCCCAGTTCCCCCTTCCTTGCTCTTGCCTCCCCCTCTCTCTTAGCTCTCGTGGGACTACTTTCACTTCTATGGGATAGTCAAGTTGACTCTAATCGCGTACGCCGAGCTTCGATGGATTGTTGTGTTAAGTCGCTCTTGTGAGAGATAGGGATAACAGAGACAAGGAACCACCGCCCCTTTCGGGTAGGGCATAGGTGGCTACGTCGGAAAAACCCTGGATCTACAAGACTGACTTCACGCTCTCTAGAAGCTCACTGCAGAGGAAGGTAAAGTTATTATTCCTAGAACATAAACATAAAATAAAAGAAAATAAAGATATTGTTCACCGGGAAAAAAAAAATGGACTTCCAGAGCGGAAGGGAATACTTAACCACGCCTCGAGTCCCAGTCTCCTAGTGGTGGGATGGTAAAGGGCAATGTCCGGTTCTGGCCAAGAGATGTCTTTGCTCCGCCCTGGCTTGTGTAGCCTATGCGAAGCAAGCCTACACTCCTTCTTGTTGGTTGGCACAAGCCCTTGTAGTAGTCAGTCTTTCCTCCGGCCGGATGTTAGAGTCAATTCCATTGTTGGTTTGACCATTAAGTGAATGCAAATATAGGTAGAATTTGAATCAACGACCTAAGACTTTTGCCTATCGTAGTTACCTTGATGTGAGAAATGGTCCTCCTTTCTATCAAGATCTGATATCGAGAAACTCCTGCTCATGGTGAACTGCTCATATACATACTAATATGATCGCTACCAGGTCATCCCACTACACACCATCAAGCAACTACTACTGGAAGCTATCAACTCGATTCTCTCTATTGAACTTTTACCTCTGTTTGCAGGGTTCCCGTGTAGTCCTTCTCATATAGGGGGATCAATCAGAGCTGGTAGAAGCCCTCGCGGCAGGGAAGTCGAACTCACCTTTCATAAAGTAACGAAATCTGGTAGGAATGGATACAAGACTATGACTATGTTATGTCTAAAAAAGGAGGAATGCGGTACTAGGACCGGACATAGTATCTAAATGACAAAAGGCGATATTGGATCCTTCACTTATGGTCATCCATCGGGTCTATCTGTCGTCTAACTGTTCTGTATAGGTCCCTAATCAATCCCTGGTGCTTTTTTTTTTGGTTGAACGTCCTCGTTCCTAATCTGCCTTCACCTAATGCCCGAGCCTCTACCTCTCAAAAGAAGGAGTACGATATGTAAGGCATAAGGCGATGGATGATTCACCTCAAGAGCTATAGGGAGATGTTGATTGTGGGCTAAGCCGAAAGCAAGACGCAGAAGCGCTCCAGGAACGTAGGCCCGGGGGAATACTTCCTTTCTCCATAGAAATGGGTGCACTCTGAATTGATAGGTGTCGTTTTTAAATAATGGCTTTGTGATCCGCGAGTATAGGTTGAACTTATGTCAGGGATATTGGGACAAAGGGGCACTCAGAAAGTGTTAAACACTATATTTCATTTATTAACGATCACCTCTCGGGTGCGGTAGAGTGGACGATTAGCGAGGACTGGTTCAGAGCTAGAGTCGGCTAGCATTCTTTTAATTGAACTTAATAATAGGCACAAGCTTCCATCTTGTTGGTTCGACCAAAGGCATCGGGTAAATGGGATCCAGGTAAATAAATGGCTTACTGTTCGGTCAGCATTTCATGATTCGTAACGTAACAGCCGGCCGGGACTGAACTTATTTACGAGAGAAGGTTCAATGGACCTAGGGTAGTGCTTCTTATGGTATGTATGAGATGGGGGAGCTTCAACCTTGGTTACCTGATTACAAGAGCGCTCTTCTCTTCAATTGCTTTCTTAGTTTTCGGTTTATGATAGGGTCGTGCTTTATTTAAATTGAATCTGAGAGGGCAAATCGGTCCCCCTTCGGGTCAGACTTCTTCTAAAGTAAAGAGGGATGGTCTGTGACTGCAAAAGGGAAGTCAAAAGTGAGCAGTGGTCAAGCTGGGATTAATGTGGAGGAGGTTCCTAGGTTAAATGGCTTTTCTATACTGCTAAATGATGCTGGTGTGTTGTGTGCCGTGGAATGATCTGGTAGCTAAACCGTGCTTTCTTTACCCTAAATAAGTCTTTGCTATAATCGCTTTATTCGCAGGGGCCGAGAAATCCTATTTGTTTCCGGTCACACCGAATATCTCCAGTTTGTTGACTCGCTCACTTGTTTGTAAGGTAGATCCAACAGCTTCTTACTTCAAACTTCGTATAGAAGATCGGCTATCTGCGAAAAATGTTGCTGGAAACTCTATATTGCATTCACCCCTTTTATCGCGACTAAACTAGCCTGTTCTAAGTCACTATATCTTCATATCATTTAAGCATCCTAAGACCCGGTTAACATTTAACCTAAATAAGTAAGCCATCCGTCCAACTTGTTCGGTTCCCCGAGCAATTTCCTCTCATATGCTCGCTCATATCTGAATCGCGCTTTCGGACTGGGCACATCCATTCGAATCTCTAAGTCTTTAGTAAAGGAAATTCCCTTTATGATAAGCATGAATGGAAGACTACTTTTTTTCGTTTATTCCTTCCCCTGGCACAGAAACAGAAATCTTCGATGGCTCGGCATAGCAGCCTAACTCTTCCTTACCCGCCGGCCCTCCCGGAAGGAACTACTGGTAACACACTCATTATAGATCTTTTTTTACCTGCATTTCATGTTGACGATTCGCTAACGCTAAGAGCTCCCTTTCTCATGTACCTTCTTTCCCTTGAGAAAGCTAGACAATGCATAGTTTTTGTTTGAAAGGAGAGGGCAGATGGACGAGAACATTTACTTTCTCACAGTTCCTCGAGCCGGAGCGAGGACCCTAACCTTCGATTCAGCGATAGTTCCTAGAATTGCTTTTCCTCTTTCTTGCGAGTTTTCGAAAAAGTATTGTCCTAATACGAATATGCTAAAGGGTCTTTTTTTCTCTCTTCCGACCCTTCCAATTCCTAAGGCTAGGGTTGTCAGGCCCAATCAACAATTGATTGCCTATGAGACACCCAGACACCCTACTCCTGGGGCTTTCAGTCTCTTTCTTACACTGTAGTCAGTCTTGAACGCAATCCATACAAACTAGACAGCTAGGGGATTCATGCAACCAGGTGTTTTCATGGGCTCGAGACTTTGATCTGGGCCACCTCGGCTGACTTCCTATGTTATATGATTACGGAATTTAAAGATTAGGCCCCATGGTCCATGCTTACAGGATTTGTTGGAACAGCTGAAACTGCTATTGTTTTCGGTGCCCCAGGACTGAAATCCCCAAGACCAAAGATTCAAAAAAGGGGAAAGATTGGTTACTTCGGGTGGATGGGGTCAATCCCTTTTAGCCAGTTCCAGGAACCAGTCCTATTATACCCGTTTAAAGTAAAACCTAGCTAATCCCGACAACCA